GAGATAGGATCTATGGGGTTATTACTTAGAAGTCTATTTTGTACAAGACCCCCTCCTATCTGATAGAAAAGGGTTTCATGATCCCGAGCTGGTCCTATCTTGGCTCGCAAACCCCAAGTTTGTCTATGAAGATCTAATCTAATTGTATTAGTTTCTATAATGGATTTTTTATGTGGAATAGTAATGGATAGCGCCTCGTTGCTAGGTGCTACAAGATCTAGTGCACTGGAACTCGTGGTTATGGACCCGATTTAGTATGGAACATTGTCTTTTCCAAGTAAAAACCCCTAGTATATGAAAGAATGAAAAGGTGCTTTCGTTCTTATGGAATAAGAAGCCCTCGTACCTTAATGAAAGGAAAATAGGAATTTTTCGTTAGGTATTTGACCAAATAGGATCGTCCAATTCCTATAGAACCTATCACTAAAATACCCGATAGGGCTAAGCGGAACGAAAAGGGTTTTCCATGAGATGGTAAATGAAAACGATTAGCCCCACACGAGGTTTGGGAATAAGTGATTGTTTGATAATGAGCAAGGAACATACGTCTTTCTGCTAAAGAGGATCTATTAAACTCATAATTCATTAGATCCTTGTTAGCAATGTCAACTAGGTATTGGATCCCGGTTGTTCAATCCTTTGATAACCAAGGTCATTCTTTCCTAAAGAAAAATGATCACTATGAGTCAGACTCAATAGAATTGGATCCATTCCAAATAGCGAGAATTAGGATTCTTGATCCCTCTCAATCTCTCTTTCAATTCGAGGATCCAGAGAGGTGTTTTCATAGCCATCTCCGAATATTTGCCATCTCCGAATATTTTCGATTTCATTTTTCTATGATATGTCTTTCTATATGAAAATTGGTTATTTACGATGTACGATGATCCCTGTTAAGCATCCATGGCTGAATGGTTAAAGCGCCCAACTCATAATTGGTAATTTGCGGGTTCAATTCCTGCTGGATGCATGCGAACGGGAACGTTTCATAAGTCTATTGGAACTGGCTCTCTATCTATGGAATCTCATCCATCATCCATACATAACGAATTGGTATGGTATATTCATACCATAACATAAGAACAATAAGAACTCGAATTCTTATCGATACTGGAACTCAGAGCATAGGAGGGAAAGTCGATTTATGGATGGAATCAAATACGCAGTATTTACAGAAAAGAGTCTTCGTTTATTGGGAAAGAATCAATATACTTTTAATGTCGAATCGGGATTCACTAAGACAGAAATAAAGCATTGGGTCGAACTCTTCTTTGGTGTTAAGGTAGTAGCTGTGAATAGCCATCGACTACCCGGAAAGGGTAGAAGAATGGGACCTATTCTGGGACATACAATGCATTACAGACGTATGATCATTACCCTTCAACCGGGTTATTCTATTCCACTTCTAGATAGAGAAAAGAACTAAAGGAGAATACTTAATAATACGGCGAAACATTTATACAAAACACCTATCCCAAGCACACGCAAGGGAACCGTAGACAAGCAAGTGAAATCCAATCCACGAAATAAATTGATCCATGGACGGCACCGTTGTAGTAAAGGTCGTAATGCCAGAGGAATCATTACCGTAAGGCATAGAGGGGGAGGTCATAAGCGCCTATACCGAAAAATAGATTTTCGACGAAATCAAAAAGACATATCTGGTAGAATCGTAACCATAGAATACGACCCTAATCGAAATGCATACATTTGTCTCATACACTATGGGGATGGTGAGAAAAGATATATTTTACATCCCAGAGGGGCTATAATTGGAGATACTATTGTTTCTGGTACAAAAGTTCCTATATCAATGGGAAATGCCCTACCTTTGAGTGCGGTTTGAACTATTGATTTACGTAATTGGAAGTAACCAATTAGGTTTACGACGAAACCTAGAAATCGATCACTGATCCAATTTGACTACCTCTACGGGATAGACCTCAATAGAAAACTGTTGAGTAACGGCAGCAAGTGATTGAGTTCAGTAGTTCCTCATAGAAAATTATTGACTCTAGAGATACGGTAATATGGAGAAGACAAAATTGTTTGAAGCACGCACAGAACCGGAAGCGCCCCTTGTTTCAAAGAGAGGAGGACGGGTTATTCACATTTAATTTGATGGTCAGAGGCGAATTGAAAGCTAAGCAGTGGTAATTAAGACCCCCGGGTGAAAATTAGGGATGTCTCCTACGTTACCCATAATATGTGGAAGTATCGACGTAATTTCATAGAGTCATTCGATCTGAATGCTACATGAAGAACATAAGCCAGATGACGGAACGCGGAGACCTAGGATGTAGAAGATTATAACATGAGCGATTCGACGGATTTGGATTCCTTTTCTATATATCCACTTATGTGGTACTTCATCATACGATTAATATAAGATCCATCTGTCTAGAAATCGTCATATACATCTAGAAAGCCGTATGCTTTGGAAGAAGCTTGTACAGTTTGGGAAGGGGTTTTTTGAGAAAAAAGAAGAATCTACTTCAACCGATATGCCCTTAGGCACGGCCATACATAACATAGAAATAACACGTGGAAGGGGTGGGCAATTAGCTAGAGCAGCAGGTGCTGTAGCGAAACTAATTGCAAAAGAGGGTAAATTGGCCACTTTAAGATTACCATCTGGGGAGGTCCGTTTGGTATCCCAAAACTGCTTAGCAACAGTCGGACAAGTGGGTAATGTTGGGGTGAACCAAAAAAGTTTGGGTAGAGCCGGATCTAAGTGTTGGCTAGGTAAACGCCCCGTAGTAAGAGGGGTAGTTATGAATCCTGTGGACCACCCCCATGGGGGCGGTGAAGGGAAAGCCCCCATTGGTAGAAAAAAACCCACAACCCCTTGGGGTTATCCTGCGCTTGGAAGAAGAACTAGGAAAAGGAAAAAATATAGTGATAGTTTTATTCTTCGTCGCCGTAAGTAAATACGTAACTAGGAATACGGAAAATTGCATTTTAGGAATTTCCAATAATACGATGGGCGAACGACGGGAATTGAACCCGCGCATGGTGGATTCACAATCCACTGCCTTGATCCACTTGGCTACATCCGCCCCTTATCCAGCTAAAGGATTTTCCCCTTTTTCCATTCATCATTCTTCTTATTCTGACCTCCATACCTCGATCGAGATAGTGGACATAGGATGCCACTCTTTAAAATGAAAAAGGAGTAATCAGCTGTGACACGAAAAAAAACGAATCCTTTTGTAGCTCCTCATTTATTGACAAAAATAGAAAAGGTCAATATGAAGGAGGAGAAAGAAACAATAGTAACGTGGTCCCGGGCATCTAGTATTCTACCCGCAATGGTTGGCCATACAATCGCGATTCATAATGGAAAAGAACATATACCTATTTACATAACAAATCCTATGGTGGGTCGCAAATTGGGGGAATTTGTACCGACTCGGCATTTCACGAGTTATGAAAGTGCAAGAAAGGATACGAAATCTCGTCGTTAATTGAATTCAGAATAGAAAGATTCAGAATAAACAAAGAAATGATTCAAATAAAGTAAAGGTAGGTGGGTAATAACCTTATTTATGACAAGTTTCAAATTAGTAAAGTATACCCCTAGGATAAAGAAGAAGAAGAACGCGCTAAGGAAACTCGCAAGAAAAGTCCCAACGGATCGTCTACTTAAGTTCGAACGGGTTTTCAAAGCCCAAAAACGCATAAATATGTCTGTTTTCAAAGCACAAAGAGTTCTTGATGAGATTCGCTGGCGTTACTACGAGGAAACCGTTATGATACTGAACCTCATGCCTTATCGAGCATCTTATCCTATTTTAAAGTTGGTTTATTCGGCAGCAGCAAATGCTACTCATTATCGGGATTTTGACAAAGCAAATTTATTCATAACTAAAGCCGAAGTCAGTAGGGGTACTATTATGAAAAAATTTAGACCTCGGGCTCGAGGACGTGGTTATCCTATAAAAAAAACCATGTGTCATATAACAATTGTACTAAATATAGTAAAGAAATCTAATTAATCTTTAGATCAATCTAAGATTTCAATTCCCAGTAAAAAAAAAAAATAGAATAGAAAAATATGGCACAAAAAATAAATCCACTCGGTTTCAGACTTGGTACAACCCAAAATCACTATTCCTTTTGGTTCGCACAACCAAAAAATTATTCTGAAGGTTTACAGGAAGATAAAAAAATACGGAATTGTATCAAGAACTATATACAAAAGAATAGGAAAAAAGGATCAAATAGAAAAATTGAATCAGACCCAAGTTCGGAAGTAATTACACATATAGAAATTCAAAAGGAAATTGATACAATCCACGTCATAATTCATATTGGGTTCCCGAATTTATTAAAAAAAAAGGGGGCAATCGAAGAATTAGAAAAGGATCTCCAAAAGGAAATTAATTCTGTAAACCAGAGACTTAATATTGCTATCGAAAAAGTTAAAGAACCTTATAGACAACCTAACATTCTTGCAGAATATATAGCTTTCCAATTAAAAAATAGAGTTTCATTCAGAAAGGCAATGAAAAAAGCTATTGAATTAACTAAAAAAGCGGATATAAAGGGAGTAAAAATAAAAATAGCGGGCCGTCTAGGAGGGAAAGAAATTGCACGTGCCGAATGCATTAAAAAGGGTAGACTTCCCCTCCAAACAATTCGCGCTAAAATAGATTATTGCTGCTATCCAATTCGAACTATCTATGGAGTATTAGGTGTAAAAATTTGGATATTCGTAGAAGAATAATAACTAACCTTGTCTTCCCATTCTGTCCAATGATAAAATAAAAAATACCAATTCTGAAATCAAAAAAAAAAAAAAAAAAACAAAGAAATTATACCTCTTTCTATAAGATTTAATGAAAATTTAAAAATCTATTACTATTTAATATAATTGCTATGCTTAGTGTGTGACTCGTTAGTTTTTTCTTTAGGATTAAAAACGGAAAAAAATTGACCGAACCCTACTAAAAAAGGAAAAAACTTAGTAATTATAGAAAATTAACTAATAACAACCTATTGCTTCGTATTGTCGAGATCCTAACTAAGGAACAGTCACTATGTGAATAAATACATCTATCATAAATGAGTAGATCGATCATATAGTTGTAGCAACTGCATTTTTTCTCTAAAAAAGAAACCGGATTCTAGGTTGTGAAGCAAAAGTAAAAGGATGTGGATAAAAGGAGGGATGATAGATAGAAGGAAGAATAATAAGAAAGATATAGGATTCCAATGTGTATGGTCTATGAATTACATCATAAAAGGCAATGTGATAAAGCATCAATAATAAAAAAATAAAGATAAGAGAGAATTTGAAATTGTAACTTGAAACAACAAATCAAAATTGAAAGAAATAATAAAGAGCAGCCCGGGTTAATAAAACTGAGAAAATTAACTCGAAAAGAAATTTTTTTGAAGCTCCATTGCAGAATTCAAACCTAACCATTAAAGGAGAAGCTATGGGAACGACAAAACCTATGACTGCATAGGATTTTATTGAAAAGAATCCTAATACTTCATTGGGTGGGATGGCGGAACAAACCCCAAAACTTGCTTTATTTGGTAAAATTCTAAATTAACAAATAAGACAGGAAAGAGTAAATATTCGCCCGCGAAATGTTTATTGGATTAGAATACTTTACTATAATTCAATAAGACTAAAAAAGAGGGGTTCTTTATAAAAAGAATGATTCCATTATCTAAGAATTGTGTATATATCCGTAAAATTATTGAATTTTAATATTATTATTATTCGAGAAATTTGCACGCTTTCTCATTTCATTCGCGAGGAGCTGGATGAGAAGAAACTCTCATGTCCAGTTTTGCAGTAGAGATGGAACTAAGAAGGAACCATCGACTATAACCCTAAAAGAACTAGATTTCGTAAACAACATAGAGGAAGAATGAAGGGAAAATCCTGCCGAGGCAATCGTATTTGTTTTGGTAGATATGCTCTTCAAGTACTTGAACCCGCTTGGATCACAGCGAGACAGATAGAAGCAGGACGAAGAGCAATGACACGATATGCACGTCGTGGCGGAAAAATATGGGTACGTATATTTCCCGACAAACCGGTTACACTAAGACCTACAGAAACACGTATGGGCTCGGGAAAAGGATCCCCAGAATATTGGGTAGCCGTTGTAAAACCTGGTCGAATACTTTATGAAATGAGCGGAGTATCCGAAACTGTAGCTAGAGCAGCTATCTCCATAGCGGCCAGCAAAATGCCTATACGAAGTCAATTTATTCGATTAGAGATATAGAACCCCGAAAAGGATAAGATAAAAAACCCGGGTTTTTCCTTCTGGAAAGACAATATTTCTTTCATCTTTTTGCATTGAAATAACAAATTGAAATCAAAATAATATGATTCAACCTCAGACCCTTTTAAATGTAGCGGATAACAGTGGAGCTCGAAAATTGATGTGTATTCGAGTCATAGGAGCTGCTGGTAATCAGCGATATGCTCGTATTGGTGATGTTATTGTTGCTGTAATCAAAGACGCATTGCCCCAAATGCCTCTAGAAAGATCCGAAGTAATTCGAGCTGTAATTGTACGTACATGTAAAGAATTCAAATGCGAAGACGGTATAATAATACGCTATGATGACAATGCAGCAGTTATCATTGATCAAAAAGGAAATCCAAAAGGAACTCGAGTTTTTGGCGCGATTGCCGAGGAATTGAGAGAATTGAATTTTACTAAAATAGTATCATTAGCTCCTGAAGTATTATAAATAAAAAATACTAGTAGACGAGATATAGACCAAAGAAAAAATTAGTAGATTGTGTCTCACGTATATGCTTTAAAATAAAAAAACGAAAACATGTTGATTATAGAAAAATTAGGAGGAACCTAGAATTAGAGTCTTATGGGCAAGGACACTATTGCTGATTTACTAACCTCTATAAGAAACGCAGACATGAATAAAAAAGGGACCGTTCGAGTAGTATCTACAAATATTACCGAAAGCATTGTTAAAATACTTCTACGAGAGGGTTTTATTGAAAGTGTTCGGAAACATCAGGAAAGTAACAGATATTTCTTGGTTTCAACTTTGCGGCATCAAAAGAGAAATACTAGAAAGGGAATATATAGAACTAGAACCTTTTTAAAGCGTATCAGCCGACCTGGCTTACGAATTTATACCAACTATCAAGGAGTTCCTAAAGTTTTGGGGGGAATGGGAATTGCGATTCTTTCTACTTCTAAAGGTATAATGACAGATCGAGAAGCTCGACTAAACAGAATTGGGGGAGAAGTCTTATGTTATATATGGTAATGGACCCTCCTATAGTACCCGAATTCTATCTCGAACTTCCTATTTTGAAAATAAAAATAGAAAAATAGGAGAAAAAAATATGACAGAAAAGAAAAATAGGAGAGAAAAAAAAAACCCGCGAGAGGCAAAAGTCACTTTCGAGGGTTTAGTTACGGAAGCCCTACCCAACGGAATGTTCCGCGTTCGCTTAGAAAATGACACCACCATCCTGGGCTATATTTCAGGAAAAATCCGATCCAGTTCTATACGAATACTGATGGGAGATAGGGTCAAAATTGAAGTAAGTCGTTATGATTCAAGCAAGGGACGTATAATTTATAGACTTCCCCATAAGGATTCGAAGCGTACCGAAGACTCGAAAGATACTGAAGATTTGAAGGATACCAAAGATTCAAACGATTAGGTTTTTCTAGGGTAATAAATTCCCAGTTTCCAAATTTAAGTGAAGAGACTTATTTTTTCCCAAAGAGTAAATTCATAGTTTAAGAAAGGAATACCCAAATATGAAAATAAGAGCTTCCGTTCGTAAAATTTGTACAAAATGTCGACTGATTCGTAGGCGTGGGCGAATTAGAGTAATTTGTTCCAATCCGAAGCATAAACAAAGACAGGGATAATCCTTCGAAAAGGAACTTTCCCTTTTTAAAAAGGGGGAAAATAAAGTAACCACAAAAATTTCCAAATTAAAAATTTTAGTAAAGGATATATTTTACCCTGAAATGGATATCTTTGTATCTTTTTTTCTTTTTGTTATTTCTAACTCATATTTATGAGATAATAAAATATGACAAAAGCTATACCAAAAATAGGTTCACGTAAGAGAGTACGTATTGGTTTGCGTAGGAATGCCCGTTTTAGTTTACGCAAGAGTGCACGTAGAATAACAAAAGGAGTTATTCATGTTCAAGCCAGTTTCAACAATACCATTATAACTGTTACAGACCCGCAAGGGCGGGTGGTTTTCTGGTCCTCCGCGGGTACTTGCGGATTCAAAAGCTCAAGAAAAGCATCACCCTATGCTGGCCAAAGAACAGCAGTAGATGCTATTCGTACAGTGGGTTTGCAACGAGCAGAAGTTATGGTAAAAGGTGCTGGTAGCGGAAGAGATGCCGCATTACGAGCCATTGCTAAAAGTGGTGTACGGTTAAGTTGTATACGCGATGTAACACCTATGCCACATAATGGCTGTCGACCTCCTAAAAAAAGACGTCTGTAAAAGAATTAAACTGCTTTCAAGAGAAATAAACTATTCATTGATCAAATAATAATACTAGTCTATTATGGTTCGAGAGGAGGTAACAGGATCCGCCCAAACACTACAGTGGAAGTGTGTTGAATCAAGAGTAGATAGTAAGCGCCTTTATTATGGCCGTTTCATTCTGTCCCCGCTTAGAAAAGGTCAAGCGGATACTGTCGGTATTGCCTTGCGAAGAGCTTTACTTGGAGAAATAGAAGGAACATGTATCACACGCGCAAAATTTGGGAACGTGCCACACGAATATTCTACAATAGTAGGTATTGAAGAATCCATACAAGAAATTTTACTAAACTTGAAAGAAATTGTATTGAGAAGTAATCTTTACGGAGTTAGAGACGCATCAATTTGCGTCAAAGGTCCTAGATACATAACCGCTCAAGATATAATCTTACCACCTTCCGTAGAAATCGTTGATACGAAACAACCTATAGCTAACTTGAGGGACCCCATTGATTTTTGTATTGAGTTACAGATCAAAAGAGATCGCGGATATCATACGGAACTTAGCAAGAACTCTCAAGATGGAAGTTACCCTATAGATGCTGTATCCATGCCTGTTCGAAATGTGAATTATAGTATTTTTTCTTGTGGGAATGGAAATGAAAAACACGAGATACTTTTTCTTGAAATATGGACGAATGGAAGTTTAACCCCTAAAGAAGCCCTTTATGAAGCTTCTCGTAATTTGATTGATTTATTTCTTCCTTTTCTACATGCAGAAGAAGAGGGCACTTGTTTCGAAGAAAATAAAAACAGATTTGCTTCGCCCATTCTAACCTTTCAAAAAGGATTCACTAATCTAAAGAAAAACAAAAAAGGAATTCCATTGAATTGTATTTTTATTGATCAATTAGAATTGCCTTCTAGAACGTATAATTGTCTCAAAAGGGCCAATATACATACACTATTGGACCTTTTGAGTAAGACTGAAGAGGATCTTATGAGAATTGACGGTTTGCCTATGGAAGACGGAAAACTGATACGGGACACTCTAGAGAAGCATCTCCCAATTGATTTACCTAAGAACAAGTTCTCACTTTAAATTCATTGCAATTTTTTCCTCTTCTTTTTTTCAAGTTAGAATAAAAATAAAAAAATTGCAACTTTGGCACAATCTATATTTTCGCGAAATGGATCATAATAAAATGGATTTTAGGTATCTAGGGAAGATTCACTTGGAAGTAACTATTTCCTAGATACCCATGCGGAGGACTTTACAGTTGAATGAGTCAACCCTAAAAATCCCTAAAAAAGGCCTAAAGTTAAGGATTTATCAATGGGTAATGTTGCTCCAATACCTAACCAAAGAGCTACTACAGTACCAATTAAAAAAACGGTCGTAGCTACTGGGCGACGAAATGGATTTTGGAATTTATTGACATTCTCTAGAAAAGGTACTGTCAATAAGCCCGTTGGCACAGAAACCATTAAGAGAACGCCCAATAACTTATTGGGTACTGTACGGAGTAT